CCCAATCACCAATTCTGGCATGAATTGATAAAGATCCAATAAGTCCAACATTGATTCCTTCAGACGTGTCAATGGGACAAATACGCCCATAGTGACTAGGATGGATATCTCGTATCCGAAAATTAGCAGTTCGCCCTGTTAATCCGCCAGGGCCCAAATAACTCAATTTTCTCCCATGAACGATTTGTGTCAATGGATTAGTTCGATCCAAAACTTGAGATAATGGGTGTAATCCGAAAAAGGATTCATAAGTAGTTGTTAACGGAGTTGAAGTTACCAAATTCTGAGGAGTAGGTATCAATTTATGCCTAATTGCTCCGGATATAGTTCCCTTAACTACATTTTCTAAACGGGCCAGAGCCAACCCGAGCTGGTCTTGTAAAAGATCCGCTACAGAGCGAATCCGTTTATTTTTCAAATGATTCATATCATCAAGTGTACCCATTCCAAATTTCATCCCAATCAAATGATCGGCAGCTGCTAATATATCTCGTGGTAACAAAAATATATTGTTCTGAGGTATATTAAGATTCAGTCTCCAATTAATATTTCGGCGACCAATCCTTCCCAATTCACACCTTTGGTGAAAGAATTTTTTTTGTAATTCCTTACATAAGGATTCAGAAAATATTGGATCCCCACCTACACAAGAAAATTGTTGATAAAACTCCAAAATAGCATTTTCTTTTGACCCAATTTTTTTTTTCTCCTTATCGGTCAAGAAAGATAAGAAAATTTCAGGGTAGCAAACATTCTCTAGAATTTCTCTTAGATTCGAACCCATAGCTGATGATAGAACTAGAATAGATATTTTCTGTTTCCTACTCACACGAGCCCATATTCTTGCTTTTTTATCAATCTCTAATTCTAACCTGCCTCCCCAATCTGATATTATGGTGCCGGTATAGACCGAAATCCCGTTATGATCCAATTCTGACTGGTAATAGATACCAGGACTTTGCAATATTTGATTGATCACAATTCTGTATATTCCGTTTACTATAGAAGTTCCAAGGGAATTCATTAAAGGAATGTTTCCAATAAAAATTCTTTGTTCTTGCATATTCCTACTGGTTTTCCAAATTAATCCCGCGGATACATATAATTCAGAAGAATATGTAAGTGATTCATAGACAGCATCCCGTTCTTTTATCAGAGGTTCTACCAATTGATATGTTTCCATAAATAATTGAAATTCAATTTCGTGATCTATATCTTCAATTTTTGGAAACTTAGAAAGTTCTTCTATTAAACCCTGATCAATAAACCGATAAAACCCTTCAAATTGTATCTGATTAAATCCGGGTATTGTAGATGTTCCCTCTTTTCCATCCCCGAGCATCTTTTTTGAATTTCCCATTTATCCGTTTATTGAAAAAATACCATCCCATCTCTCATTCTTCACCGAATCATATCCATAGAATTCGATCTAGCAATAATGGAATTTCTATTCTGTTTACTGAATCACATGAAATTTTATTCAACTCCACGATATATGGAATGTATGAAATACGTATGAACGGAGACTAGATTCAATTGGCATTTTTTAGAAGAAAGAGATCCAAATGGAACAGGATTGAGAAATACCACTGGAACTTATGGAGTTTTGTAAAGACTAGAAAAAAAGTAATTTCATTTTCACCTATGATATTACATATTCCAATTCGATTGCATACCATTAAAAAAATGTATCCGCGATTGGATCTGTTCGAGCAGATAAACATATAATAAATAGAAAACTTTTTTTTTTACCACTTTACTTTTCCATGTATTTGTATTTGTATTTCATTGTTCAAAAAAATATTTGCAGAAAAGAGATTGATTTTTACCTATTTTAAATAGAATAGTTAGAATATCATTGAATTGAAGTAGGTAAGAAAACTTGTGTTTTTTTATTTATTCATTTTTTTTATTATTAAAATAAAAAAGAATGCACAGATATATATGTCTCTTTTTCTTCTTTTATTGTGGTACAGTTCTATTTGGGACAGCACATGCTGTGCTCTATCAAAAATGAAATTTTCTCTTCAATGTATTCAATCAAAAATTGAAATATAAAAATTTATTGAGAATTACTCCTCAAAAGCATCCCTAGAGAGATAAAATACCCCATTATAGAGCTATAGCTCTATAACACAACGTAACGTATGTTCTGATTCTGGGGTTTACATATACTCATCATTACTGTTATAATTGAAATTGAAGAAGATTTCTTTTTAATTGAAAAAACTCAATATAGATTAGTTATAAATCCATTTCTAATGATTTTATTAATATTATTAGAAATAAAAAAATATAGATTTTAATTCAAAAATGGTCATGAATTTACAGTCAATAGTTAATGGTTCTGGTTTGTACTGGATTCTATATTTTGTGACTGAAAATCTATATATATATTTTTTTTCGGAGTTGAAAAAAAAAAGAGAAATTTGGAATCTAGTTTCTATCGTTTTGGCGGCATGGCCGAGTGGTAAGGCGGGGGACTGCAAATCCTTTTTCCCCAGTTCAAATCCGGGTGCCGCCTCAACAACAGACTTGAAATCCCCTATTATAACAAACGTAGGAAAAGACTCTTGATACTTTCGTTTCGTGATTCTAAGCCCCGGGCTCTCGAGGTTCTATTCTCTAACCTAAAGTTTTGCCTATCAGAGAAAACTTAAAGTAGTGGAGGGAAATCCGTAAATCTTTACTTGCCACTACTAATTTAGTTCCACTTACTGAGTCTTCAATTAGATTGGATAGGATAGGAATTAAATTAATAGTTTTGGAAAGGACCTAAGATACTTTGGATACAGACTCATGAAAGTCTCGTAATGCTCAGACATTCAATCAATATTAGATTAGATGAAGAATTGCCTTTCATTTTACTTCCAAAAATAAAAAACGATAAAAGAAAGAAAAAGTCTTATTCTTTCTACATGTGAGTGAGATTCCTTGGATACTTCAAAAAGTGTCCATTTGCTTGTGTTTACATCTTGTCGATTCTACTAGAAATTCTATAATTAAGAATAACTCATTATAAGATAAGTGGATTTTTTGGAGTAGTTCATCAATGGTGACCAAATACCTCTCCCTTTTTTTGACTCTGCACCAGTGATTTCACTATTATTAGTGAACAATAATGGAATAGTTTCTTCGTATTCATAGAAATAGGAGACAAAATTCACATGGATATAGTAAGTCTCGCATGGGCTGCTTTAATGGTAGTTTTTACATTTTCCCTCTCTCTCGTAGTGTGGGGAAGAAGTGGACTCTAGAAGTACTCCTAATTGCGGTAATAATAAAACTCTATCAACCTGTATCAATTGTTTTAGCTTTCTAGACCGTTCGGCAATTTTTTTAAGATTTTTTTTTTAGAAATTGGATTTATGTTTTGTTTTATTGACTCATTTTTGATTTTTATATCAGGGTTTACACGGTTAACCATTCATGGGGTAACCCCCTTTAGAAATCTGAAGAAGTTTTCATCGAATGGGGATTATCTGTATTAAATGGATCAAACAAACAAATGAAATTGAGAAAGTATGTACATACATTTAATATTCTATTTAATTTATATTGACATTTATAAAGAAAAAGAGAGATATAGGTGGATTCCTTTCTATTAAGATATTTCACTTGTATCTTTATACATTACAATAACCATAATGGCTAGTATGGTAGAAAGAGATCTCTTTCTACCATACTAGCGGGCCCCTAGGATACTACTACTGAGTCTAATGCATTCCTTTCATTTAAGACGAGAAATTGAAATCCTTTTTTTTCGTTGATAGTCAAATTGTATTCAAATTAATCATTTTGACTAACAGTTTTTACGTAAATTATAAGCAAAAAAGCAGTAGGAACGAGAATGAAGAGTGCAGTAGCAATAAATGCAAGAATATTAACTTCCATAATTTAATCGTTTATTATTTTTTTTCTTTGGAATATCTCGGGATTTAATCCCATAGAGATGAGAAATCTTTCGCTTGTAAACTCACTCAGATGAATTTAGATTTCGATGATATCGAATGAAATCAATATCATGAATAACAATATCGGAGCTATAAAATCGATTCATCGTCAAGAATTTAATAGTATAACATAGGAAGATCTTTTATCCACACCGAATACATAATGAGAGTCCTGATCCAATCAAAAAATATTGATTTCTAATTATTTTTCCCCGCTTTCTGTTCTACAACCTAGTACTTTACTTTCCTTGTACAATTATCTGATGAAGTACCATAAAAAACCTTTTCTACTTCGATTGTTTACAAAAATAGTTTCTAAAGAACCTTATTAAATAAACAATAGAAATCAAATAGAGAAAACAAGTACGAAGTTCAATTTGAAATTTTTCAAATTTTTGAAGGGTATATCATCTTTTTGGAAAACAAAGAAAGGGAATGTGACAAAGACGAGTCCCCAGTAAAAAAACTCAAATATTCCAAAAAATTAACTAGTTAAATTTTCTTACGAGTTTTTTCTTCGACATCGACTCTAATCTTTAAAAAGAGCATATTCATTAGGGAAGACTCATTTTATCTTTATTTTTTAAATATCCTCTTTCCTTGGTTGGATTCGAACTATTTTCAATTCCTTAACTTCATAGAAAGAAAAGTATATATAGGTACTCTTGGCAAATGTATTATACGCTATCCTATTCTATTTTCCTACACGAATTAAGTTGACAAAAAGCGGAAACCCCATACAGTATCTCTTTCTTGAAGTGTTGAATGCTCTCAATAATTAGAATTAATTTACATATGTCTCTCTACCATCAATTGGTGCTAGTTAAAATAATGGAAATACCCCTTTCTTTTGCTTGATGAAAAAAAGAAAAATAAAACAAAAAGATAAATGAAACCATTTTGATCCCCTTGCCCAGAAACAAAAGGGGGAGTTAATGTCTTTTTTTTATTGAATCCGCCGGGACTGACGGGGCTCGAACCCGCAGCTTCCGCCTTGACAGGGCGGTGCTCTGACCAATTGAACTACAATCCCATGGAAATCAAGTG